AGAAGAGCAAAGCAAACGAAGCATGTCCAAAAGTAAACCAACCCCGTGGACTGCTACGAAAAACACCATCGGATTTCAAAGTAGCACGATCTAATTCAAAAATCTCACCCAATTGAGCACGTCTAGCATATTTTTTCACAGTAGCGGGATCGCTATAACTGACTCCGTTGAGTTCGCCGCCATAGAACTCGACAGTTACACCTACTTGTTCGACACTATATTTAGATTCCGCCCTTCTAAAAGGAACATCGGCTCTAACAATTCCGTCTCCGTCTACCAAAACAACCGGAAATGTTTCAAAAAAAGTAGGCATACGACGTACAAAAAGTTCGCGCCCCTCTTTATCTCTAAAGATAGGATGTCCTAACCACCCAACAGCTATTCCATCCCCGTTGTCCATTGAGCCCGCTCTGAATAACCCCCCCTTTGCCGGATTATTGCCGATGTAATCATAAAAAGCCAGTTTTTCGGGAATTTTAGACCAAGCTTCAGATAAACTTTGATTTTCAGCCAACCCAGCACCAATTCTTCGATATATTTCTTGTTGGAAGTATCCTTGATCCCATTGATAACGAGTGGGACCAAATAATTCAATCGGGGTAGTTGCTGAACCATACCACATAGTTCCAGCAACTACAAAAGCGGCAAAAAAGACAGCAGCAATACTACTGGAAAGGACGGTTTCAATATTTCCCATACGTAATCCTTTGTATAGGCGTTGAGGTGGACGTACACTAAGATGGAATAGACCCGCCAATATGCCCAAGGTCCCTGCTGCAATATGATGAGAGGCTATTCCTCCCGGAACAAAAGGATCAAAACCTTCCACACCCCACGCTGGATTTACGGATTGTACCCTTCCAGTTAGTCCATAAGGATCGGACACCCATATTCCAGGACCATACAATCCTGTTACATGAAATGCACCAAAACCAAAGCAAGCCACCCCTGATAGAAATAAATGAATTCCAAAGATCTTAGGCAAATCCAAAGAGGGTTTTCCTGTACGTTCATCAGTAAATATTTCTAGATCCCAATACACCCAATGCCAGATAGCTGCCAAAAAGCACAAGCCCGAAAACACAATATGTGCCCCGGCCACACCTTCGTAACTCCAAATACCCGGATTCGTTACAGTACCCCCTGTGATACTCCAACCGCCCCATGAATTGGTTATTCCTAAACGAGTCATGAAGGGTATAACGAACATACCCTGTCTCCACATTGGATCAAGAACAGGATCAGAAGGATCAAAAACTGCTAATTCGTATAGAGCCATCGAACCGGCCCAACCAGCAACCAGAGCTGTATGCATTATATGGACAGAAATCAAACGACCGGGATCATTCAATACGACGGTATGAACACGATACCAAGGCAAACCCATGGAAATACCCCTTTAGCAATGAAAAATAGACACAATGTAACTTTATTGCATTGGAAAAAACTATGCTGTGGACCCTCTTTTTAGTGTATTATCTTGGGGAAAGAATTAATATTTGTTTGATTTGTTTGATTCTTTTCAATTACTTTTAGTAATAATGAAACTATTTTGTTCGTAGGAACAAAAAGAAGCAGATCTATTCTACACCCGATAAGTACCAATACGCAATGGTAGGGGAGTTGATACCATTTTATATGAGTGAATGCATATATATATTTGTTCATCATTCAAAGGACTTATTTGTAATAATTTTCCTTTATTCATTTTGTCTTCTTTATCTTTTTTTATGAACTTAGTCAATCTATGGATAAAATATGATAAAGGCCAATATTAGTAGGACACTAAATCCATTGTTACGCTTTCACATCAAAGTGAGATATAGTACTTAATTTTTCTTTTATTTAATGCCTATTGGTGTTCCAAGAGTACCTTTTCGAAATCCTGGAGAGGAAGATTCATTGTGGATTGACGTATAGTGCGACTTGTCAGATATATTGGGTCATATGGTATTTCCCCATTCTCTTCCCCGATCGAGATATCCTCCCCTTCGCCCAAGAAAGATTGATTGAATTATCAAAAATTTGGAGCGTGAAGTTCAATTAGATCCATTTTTTCGGGAGGGTATACAGATTAATATTATCAATTAGAATAATTTATGGTTATCTTGGTTAGGCCAATAAAATGAAGTATCCAGGCTCCGTTTAGAAAAAAACAGGTAATAAATCTATTTATGATTACTATTTCTATCATATTCTATTTCTTTATATATTTATTTATAATAGAAGTGATCTCAAACTGTTAATCAATCGAGTAATATGATGAATGCATTGAATATCTGTTGTAAGACATGAAATAAATTGTAAAAAGGAAGTCGTAGCAAAAGGACGTGGTATTGGGGCATTTGTCATATATGTGCAAATCCAAATCGGGCGGATCTTTACTCGGAGTAGATCATAAACCTAAAAAAATTGAAGAAGCCCATTCAGGAACAAGAAAATTACATCGCGATTGAGATTGTATCTCGATGAAACAATACATCAATGAAAAGTTAGTTAGATAAATTTAGTAATTTTTTTTATAGATAAACAAAACAGGCCAAAACCCATCTTTTTTGAAAAATGAAAGAAAAGCCCCTTTTTATAAGTTAAAAGCCTGGTATGAAAAAATAAAATAAAAGAAAGCGCTAGAATCTACATCTACACATTGATTCTTTTTTTTTTTTTTTTCGTTATTTTTGTTGAACCGTATGCATCAAAAGGTGCATGTACGGTTTCTAAGGGATACAACTTTATCCCAATCAACCGACTTTATCGAGAAAGATTACTTTTTTTAGGCCAAGGGGTTGATAACGAGATCTCGAATCAACTTATTGGTCTTATGGTATATCTCAGTATAGAGGATGATACCAAAGATCTATATTTGTTTATAAATTCTCCTGGCGGATGGGTAATACCCGGAGTAGCTATTTATGATACTATGCAATTTGTGCGACCAGATATCCAGACAGTATGCCTGGGATTAGCCGCTTCAATGGGATCTTTTATTCTGGTCGGAGGAAAAATTACCAAACGTATAGCATTCCCTCACGCTTGGCGCCAATGATTTTTTTATTTGATTTGAGAGAAAAAAGAAGACTATGCCTTCGCGCTATATGAAATATGAATATTAAGTAATAATAGCATGGCACTTCGAATTCGATATGATAAATTTTTTTAACCCTTAAATTATGTATCGAAAGAGTAGTATGAGATAAAAGGTATTTCCGATTTTATCTAATCTATCGGGAGGCCTATTTCAGCGTCACAAACTTTTTTGTTTTCACGCCGGGAGGCTCTTAACAATATTTAGGTTATGAAAGAATATGAAAATAAAAAAAAAATCTTGTTTTTTTATTTGAAAAAAAAAAAAAAAAGAAACTTTGGGATTGCTAAATAACAGACGAAATAAATATATAAAGCAACGGAGCCATCATAGTATTTTTGAACTACTCCAAAAACAAAAAGAAGGGTGGTTATTGGATCATTTACCAACCCGAATCTGATAGAACCTATATTTAATTTATTTGATATTTAAGTAAGGTAAAAACGAATTCCATTATAGAGCCGTATGCAATGCGTAAAAGATGCCTGTACGGTTGTTCAATTATATATTTTATTATTCTTTATCTCTTCACCTTATCATCATGCGAGATAGAATAAATATTTATTATGTTATATCATCAGGGTAATGATCCATCAACCTGCTAGTTCTTATTATGAGGCACAGGCGGGAGAGTTTATCTTGGAAGCGGAAGAACTTTTGAAGATGCGCGAAACCATCACAAGGGTTTATGTACAAAGGACAGGCAAACCCTTATGGGTTGTATCCGAAGATATGGAAAGAGATGTTTTTATGTCAGCAACAGAAGCCCAAGCTCATGGAATTGTTGATTTTGTAGCGACTGAATAAAAAAGAAAAAATAACAAAAATTTCAGACGAATTGGTGATTTGAGATTTTATCTTCTTACCGGATTTAATATTCTATTCATTAATCTATTAATATAGAAATAAAAAAATTCATAATCATCCGGTTAAGATCGATCTAAACCAGCCCATTATGTATATGATTCAATATGCCAACTATTAAACAACTTATTAGAAACACAAGACAGCCAATCAGAAATGTCACGAAATCCCCCGCTCTTGGGGGATGTCCTCAGCGACGAGGAACATGTACTAGGGTGTATGTGCGACTCGTTCAGATCATGGGCTAGGACAAAAGAAAGAAAACAATTGATCCAGTATCAACGATCAGTACCAGTGAATAGACTAGAATGGAAGAACTCCATTCAATATCTAAAAATCAAAAAGATCTATCCTTCTATTGTGGTATCAAATGTATGGTTTCCGTTGGTGCAAATCCAATCAACTCCGTTTTAAATTTAAGATGAGAAAGAATTCTCCATTGATAGCAAATGATATCCATTAAGCAGGGGAAATACTATTTTAAAAAGCAGAAAAATTATGCCTTACTCTTGCAAGAACGGACTAACAGGGTCAGCTACTCAGCTAATCTTCATAATTAAATACCGTTACTGTATAAGTAGATCTCATTGTGAAAGACCTCGTACTGGATAATTATGGGTAGAGCCAAAGAGTGTGAACTGTACAAGTTAACAATAACATTGATTAAATGAAAGAAGGGCTCCGGTGTATAGAGAGGACCTCACCGTTTAAGAAGTAACCATAGAAACGATGGAACCCACTATATCCATTTATATTTACTACTTTTATGTGTTTTTGATACCTAATATCAATACAATTTTTTTCTAGGCATTTCACCGAGAAAAAAAAAAAAAAATAGTGGTCGGGAAGGTTATAGTAGCAAAAGCCATTGGAATTTAAATTTTATACATTGGAAGAATCCGTTTTGTTATTAATAGACTAGGATACGGGAAGGGAATAACTGAAAGAAAGGAAATCGATTAGTTATTCATCAAAGTTTCATTTATTCAATGACCAGAATTAAACGAGGGTATATAGCTCGAAGACGTAGAACAAAAATTCGTTTATTTGCATCAACCTTTCGAGGGGCTCATTCAAGACTTACTCGTACTATTACTCAACAGAAAATAAGAGCTTTGGTTTCGGCTCATCGGGATAGAGGTAGACAAAAGAGAGATTTTCGTCGGTTGTGGATCACTCGGATAAATGCAGTAATTCGCGAGAATAAAGTATACTTTAGTTATAGTAAATTTATACACAATCTGTACAAGAGACAGTTACTTCTTAATCGTAAAATACTTGCACAAATAGCTATATTAAATAAGAGTTGTCTTTATATGATTTCCAATGAGATCATAAAATAAAGAGATTGGAAGGAATCCGTTGGAATAGTTTAAATGGAGTTCCCTGGAGAATGAACTCTGGGAAGGTAGAGTAGAAATTAGTATGATAAAATATGATAAAGTCATCAAAATGAAGAAAGACGTTAAATAAAAAATATTTATTCCTCTTCTCCCATTTTTTTTCTTACGACAGGACATTTCGATTTTACTATTTTTCGAAGAAAAAAAAAAAACGTCAATCCGCATTTGAGTTTGGATTGGAATTGATTTTTGATTCAATTCAATTGAAGAGTCAACCTATTTTTTTTCTGGTTCTAAGACCAGCAGCTCTAGCGGTTGACTCGCTTCTTTCAAATTGTTTCTCATTATTAAGAAAAGGTAACGGAGATAAAATACGAGCTTGTTTTATAGCAATAGTAATTAATCGTTGTTGTTTTAAGGTCAATCTATTCACCCGTCTAGATAATATTTTTCCTTGTTCGCTAATAAATCGACTAATTAAACTCATGTTTCTATAATCAATTCGATCCCCCGATTGGATCGGAGGCAAACGCCTACGAAAAGATCGCTTAGATTTAAGAAAGATTCGCTTGGATTTATCCATGGTTTGTTTATTCCTTATCCTGAAAATACCAATCCTATTTCTTAATTCTACATCATCTTTGATCCGATCGAAATAGGATTTGGTTTGTTTATATTTATTTGTTTCTATTTATTTATATTTAAATATTTAAATAAATTCAAAAAGAAATTTAAATAAATTATATATATATTGTTATATATAATATGTAATTTTTCATCTTCCTTGGAAGACTGACACACGAGTGATCGGATCGGTTCGATCTATTTCTTTATCTCCCCATGAATCGTATGTTTGTAACAACAGGGACAGAATTTTCTCAATTCCAATCGACTAGGCGTATTGTGTCGATTCTTTTGAGTAATATATCTGGAAATGCCCATTGATTCCTTATTAACACGATTTCGAACACAACTGGTACATTCCAAAATAACCGTTACTCGGACATCTTTACCCTTAGCCATGAACCTCCTTTGGTTTTTGATTCACTCAATTCTTTAATTTTCCGACCCGAAGCAAGGAAGAAGAAAGGACACAAAAATAGAAGCAGGTAACTCGAAATCAAATTATGAAAGAAATATTTTGTTGCAATCAATAATCAATATAGTAATAAATAATAAGTAATATAATGATTTCTAACTATATTTAGAATTTTTAATTGCCGTACAGTATTTCATTTTCAGTTAAGTATCTTGTATGATATTGTTGCCCCAACCACCGCATTTCCATTCTATTATTAATTTAATTTGAGCCTGAGCCCGAGTTCATAGTTTCACTGAGGGTGAAACCGCTTTTTCTTTGTTTTTTTTTTTTTTTAGAAAGAAAAAACAAAGAAAAAAGAAGGGAGGGGTAGGGATTAGTTACAGATATTTGATTGTATCTCTAATCTTCTTCCCCCTTCCCATATCAATAGCTAGAATGAAAAAAAGGGGAATATCAACGCATCCGGAAAAAAACGATTGATCTCTATCAATAAACCTGCTAAAGACCCGAACCATAGAGTACTTACTACCGGTGCCACGGAGAGATATGTTTTTAGATCTCGCATTTTAAAAACTCCTCTTTCTGTATTCGTTATTGTAATTTTATTGTAATTTGTAATACATAATGGTAATACATATATGACCGGATGTGTATATGTAGTTAATGACTTACCACTTGTACGCGGAGTTCCTAATTCAAATTGAAATGTACAAAATAGATATTTATTAAAAGAAAAAAATACGTCCATTTCCGCCTTAAATTCCTAAAAAATATTAATTTTTTGTGGTAGATTTCATATTTATTTCATACTTTATATAAGTCTTTTACCATATTATATGTTTGTTATATGATATATGAGACCAAAAGGAAGAAGGAAGAAATGATAAGATAGTTTGTGTATATCAATGTAGGAAATAAAGATGTGGAAAACAAGACAGGGATTCTCTACAATGACACTGTAGACCAATTGAAAGGGATGTAGCGCAGTTTGGTAGCGCGTTTGTTTTGGGTACAAAATGTCACGGGTTCAAATCCTGTCATCCCTACCTATTACTTATCTTCTGAGCAGTAACGAGGGATCAATTGAGATCAATTAATAAAATTGTACATACATAATTAAATAACTATTTCATTTTTATTTTTTATAGTATATATATATGCAAGAT